TTTTTTTCTTATTTCTTATTAATCTTATTTCTTATTAATTTAATAAAAAAATAAAGTAAAAGCGGGTAGCGGGAATCGAACCCGCATCGTTAGCTTGGAAGGCTAAGGGTTATAGTCGACGTTGATTCATCATTTTTAACGTCTCTAATTCAAAACTGAACGTGAAACTTTGGTTTCATTCGGCTCCTTTATGGAAGATGTATAAATTCCGATATTAAGACATGAACGAAAAAAAAAATTCCACCCATAACATCTATGTCAGCTTTTCTGTCTGAATGTATTCAGAACAACCCGCTTTCTAGACGATCCCTATAGAAAAGAGGGGGATTATATTATAACAACCTTTCTAGTTACTTCGTTCTCTATTTCTATGTGAGAGAATCCTTAGGAAAAGCATTTTGTTTCTACCGAGCTAAAACAATTTGTCGATGTCTCTAGTAAACCAAAGTCATTGTTTAATAGCCATTTTGCTTCAATTTCCGTAATACAAATTCCAAATTAAAGATTTAGTTACGATTAGAAAGCCACTTTCTATCTTTATCCATGGATCCTTTACTCATACTTATTCAATTAGAAGTATTGATCTAATTAAAAAAAAAAAATTATGTTTCGTAATCTCATAATCCAATTTTTCAATTTTTAATTGATTCTTGGATACAAATCACGAGAATGTATATTCTTCCTCGAATTTTTCATTGAGAGGTAAAGGATTAAATCCTTTTAAGAAATAAAGTTTTTGGTCGGAATGAAATATTAATCAAACCGAAAGACCCCTTAACTATATAAAGGATTATAGAACGAATCACACTTTTACCACTAAACTATACCCGCTACAATCCGATTATTGTATATAAATGAACCTTTTGTCGAACAAGAAAATGGGTCGTAATAAAAAGTTAAAAGAGTAAAAAGAAAGGATAGGATCATAAAATAATCATGAAAATTAGAGCGTTTACGTGTTGTATCAGAGAACCCAATGAGATTCGGAAAAGAGAATTCACTAAATTTCAATAACTAAAACTAAATAACAAGTGTTTTTTTGCCGGAGGTTTTTGACCTAGACGTCTCGACAAAACTACTTAAGCCATAACATACATGAAAATGTATTGTGCAAGAATCCACAGTTCCCTTTTTGTTATTTATTTACTTTACTAAAATAATTATTTATTTACTTTACTAAAATAAAAGGAATAAAGAAAATAAAGAATAAATATAAAAAATTAAGATAAGAAACGACACTTTGATTCGATATCATTTGATTCTATATCATAGAAATCAAAAGAGTTTGTTTTTATTTTTCCAATCGTAATAACAAGCAAGTATTTTAGTTTTCAAATAAAAAAAAAATTATTTATGATTCGTTGGAACAATAAATGGCGGGCCCGGCCTGGTCAGTACTTAGCCGGGCCGTGGAACTAAAAAGTACTCTCGGATGAAAAAAAAATATTATGAAGGGCTCTTTCAATCCTTATTTTTTATAATGTAACATAGTATTATCCTTTTTCAATTGGGAGGAGAGATGGCTGAGTGGACTAAAGCGTCGGATTGCTAATCCGTTGTACGAGTTTTTCGTACCGAGGGTTCGAATCCCTCTCTTTCCGTTTTTGTTGATGACTTGGTATTTTCTTTCGAATTTTTCGCGAGCTCTTTTTATTTTTAATAGTTAAAAATGTGTATATAGATAAAAGTGTAATAGATAAAATCCTACAATCCTACTAAGAACATTTAAAAATCAAGCAAGGAAAACAAAAACCTTATCTTTTATTCTTCACGTCCAGGATTACGTCCTGGATCATTAGACAGGAATCCGAAAATAAAGAGAGAAACAAAGAATATCACTACCGTGTAAACAAATAGTTTGAGAGTAAGCATTACATAATCTCCAAGATTTTTTTTAGTAAAAAAGAGAATAGATTCTCCGTTTTTATACCGCATGCCCTACTATTTTGATTTTTTATTTTGACACCAAGAAATAAAGTGGGGTGATCCAGATTTTTCGCGGTTGTACAAGAATTTCAATATTTGAATTGAGGGTGTAAGACTTATCTGATCTTATCAATTCTTTTCTTTGAATTTTTTTTTTTTTTTTCAATAAATCATGAATTTGTCTAGACATTATTAAATTAAAGATATCATCGAAAACTTACAGCAGCTTGCCAAACAAAGGCTAAGAGAAAAAAAAACAGGGGTATTACTGGCATAACATCTACGATTGGATTTAAAAAAGCGTAGGCCTCGGGCAATTTGGCGACGAAAAAACTACTTGAATAAAGAGCAGAATTAAGACAGATACAGATCAAACTAAATATATTAAGCATAACAAACATTTTGTTCTTGAGGATAATTGTATTTTATTTATTTTGATTGAGTTATTAATAAATTGAGTTTTTTATTATTTTATTATTATAAATATGTTATTATTCATAGAAAAGAAAAATGAATAAAAAGAAAATAAGATAGACCAAAAAACTTTCTTTGATTTGAACTCACCCAATCAAAAATCCTTCAATTCTCAAATCAAAAGAGAATAGAATAAACCATACTTTCATACAATATCTTAATTGAATTATATGTAATGATCAATAAATTCTGTTTAATTCTACGTCTACATGTATAAAAATTCTAGTAATCTATTTTATAGATAATAGATATTTAGACTTGAGTTGACGAACAACCAGTACCAATATTAGTGTTTATTAGTGTCGACTAGAAATGGGGCGTGGCCAAGTGGTAAGGCAACGGGTTTTGGTCCCGCTATTCGGAGGTTCGAATCCTTCCGTCCCAGAACATACCTGACCCACGATCATTTTATTAATCTATAATTTTATTAATCTATAATAAAAAATAAAATAGATATCTATATCATAATCTATATCATAATAAAATATATCAAAATAAAGATTGTCTTTTCGACCAGTATTCCGTTTAAGAGTATAATATTGTTATAGAATGTGATTCTTATTTCTTTTTTTTTTTTTTTTTTTTATTAATCATATCTTTTTCACAAATTTAATCGAGTTCAAATAACACGCATATGAAACGAAATTTTGATTTGTTAAATATTACTGATTTTACAATATGAAATCTGAAAAAATAACAACCTAAATCTTCAATCTTTCCTTACATCAGTCTTTTTTTTTATTAATTATTGATGGTTTAATCCAATATGGATTTATCTTTCTCTTAATGATGATAAAAAGCGAATGGTACTTACTGTAAAACCTTATGCAAATAATGATATAGGGTAGGAAACTATTCAATCAATTAAATCGTTTTAATGATTTCTTATGAGTTCTTGGTACTCTAAGAAGTGTGAAATTGTTGAATTTATCCTATCACGTTACTTGAAGATAGAGATTCAAAATAACTTGTTTATTCGTGTTTATTTATTCATGTTATGTTAGTTATAATAAAAAAAAAAAAATTATAAACAATGGGGTTAAATTGATTGAATTCTTGTTGAGACTTCGTCATACATTATCCATTCTTCATATAGAAGAAAAAAGTATAGATTATTATGTACCGACCGAACCGATGATTATTCACGATTCCATAATTGAATCAATTACATACTGGTTCCAAACTGAAGGAATGTTATGGTAAAACTTCGTTTAAAACGATGTGGCAGAAAGCAACGTGCGACTTGAAGGACATGATCAGCTGTGGATTCTTACATCCACCACTTTTTTATATTATATAGGAACGAAAGTGCTCTTGGCTCGACATCATTTGTTCTGTTCCACTGGAACCCTCATTTTTGAGAGTGTTGCCATGTAAATAGTACACGATGGAGCTCGAGTAGAACGTATTGATTAATTTCTCAAGGGCAAGAATCTAAGGTTAGTATCGATCAATAAATTGGAACAACTTCGTAAGTATATTTTAGATATATAAATCTAAAGGATCCAATTCGATAAAATTTAAAAGTTAATTTTGTTGGAATTGGTAAAACTCTTTTGATCAAATCAAAAGTAAAGTGTATTACGTAAGAATCAACCATTCATACGATTCTTTGATAGAAAGAAATCACAAAAAATGGTATGTTGCTGCCGTTTTGAAACGATTTAAAGATCACCGAAGTAATGTCTAAACCCAATGATTCAAGGCAAAGATAAAGATCCTGGAACAAGGAAATACCGTTTTCAATTGTCTCAACAACCAGATCATATTTAAGAATCAAAATTGATTCTAAAGGAGACAGACAAAAAGGGTTAGAGACCACTCAATAAATTGAATACCTAAAAGGTTTCTTTTGAGTTATTTGAGAGTTATTCAACTTGAGTTATGAGGATACAAATAATTTTTTTTTTGGGGGGGGGGGAAGACTAAGAAAAAGTATTTAAACTAAAATCAATAATATAATGAATTTGATGATTTTATGGATCTATTTGATATTATGATTCTATACATAGACATAATTTAGAATTTTCTCGAGCCGTACGAGGAGAAAACTTCTTATACGTTTCTAGGGGGGGGGGAGTATTGTTCATCTATCCCAATGAGCCATTTATCGAATCGTTGCAATTGATGTTCGATCCCGACGAGAGGGAAGAGATCTTCGTAAAGTGGGTTTTTATGACCCGATAAAGAATCAAATCTATTTAAATGTTCCTGCTATTCTATATTTCCTTGAAAAAGGTGCTCAACCTACAGGAACTGTTCATGATATTTCAAAAAGGGCGGGGGTTTTTACGGAACTTCGCCCTAATCAACAAATAAAATTCAATTAATGAAATAAAAAAAATGTGGATGATTTGTATATAGCCTTGTATAACCTTTTTGTTTCTTTGCTATTTCCTCTTTTGTTCTATTTATATCATACTAAATTTATTATTGTTACTATAAAAGAGTGTCTTTTATAACGACAAAAATCTATTTCGATTTTATTGATATAAATTTTATTGATATATATAAAATAGATAGAAAAAGATTAAAAAATAGATAGAAAAAGATTAAGTGAATAAATAAATGAAGTAATCGGGTCTATAAATATAAAATTTTGAGATTACTGTCAATGAGTTAAGGAACAAATAAAAAAACACAAAGGATTTCACTTGCTTATTTTAGTGAATAAACCTCATTTTTTTACTTAATTTATTTTTCCACCAATATTGTATCAATGTTGTGTTGTATAGAAATATTATATATAGTGCCAATCCAACACAAGTCCTTAGTTTTTTTTTTTTCTTATAATTCTAATTGTCTAATTGATTGAAATTGGAATTGTTAGTTATATTTATAAATTGTTTTTTCTTTTGTATTCTTTTCTCAACATTCATATTGACAACAGTGTATCAAATAAATATAATCAGATCGTGAATAAAAGGATCCATTTCTATCTCCGTCCCATAGCTTTTATTTCATTCAAATAATGGGTTCTTATATTTTCTGTGATACAAGAAGTCTTTTTTTGATTAAGATTAAACTCAATAAAATCTATATATACTATAGAATTAATGGATGACATAAGAGACAAGGAGCTATTTATAAATATTTTACTTTATCCCTATTTTTATCTGAGAATTTTTTCATCGGATCTGTTCATTTTTATTATGTTCAGAATCTAATCAATTAGAATTTTTAAAATTTGTGCTATTTTAATGTTTTGATTGGTTTGGATTGCGTTGTGCAATTCAATCTTTTTTTTATTGAGATTCCGATTGTATCTACACATTCTAATTATTTTATTTGGGTTGCTAACTCAACGGTAGAGTACTCGGCTTTTAAGTGCGGCTAGCATCTTTTACACATTTGTATGAAGCAAAAGATTCGTCCATACCATCGGTAGAGTTTGTAAGACCACGACTGATCCTGAAAGGAATGAATGGAAAAAGCAGCATGTCGTATCAATGGATAATTCTAAGAATATTTCATTCTTACCGAATAGGTCCAAAACCTTATTTAAATTGTTTGAATTCTTGTCGTGTAATAAAAAAAATGAATTTGGTCGAGTGAATAAATGGGTAGAGCCCTACTACGGTTCCAATTATAGGGAAACAAAAAGTAATGAGCTTCTGTTCTTAATTTTTGAATGATTACCCGATCTAATTAGACGTTAAAAATATATTAGTGCTTAATACGGGAAAAACTTTTCCCATGAGTGGATTATAAATTTCTTATGAGTCCTAATTATTAGCTATTACCCATTATGGGGTAGAGATAAATGTGTAGAAGAAGGCAGTATATTGATAAAGATTTTTCAAAATCAAAAGAGCGATTGGATTGAAAAAATAAAGGACTTCTAACCATCTTGTTACCCTAGAATGAACATAAATCAATTAGATGGAAAAAGAGAGGCTAGAGAGTCTGTTGATGAGTCTTACTTGTTCCGAGGTATTTTCTTACTATAATACCTTGTTTTGACTGTATCGTACTATGTATCATTTGATAACCCAATAAATCACCTATTTCTTTTCTTGTTCAAATTAAAAATGGAAGAATTTCAAGGATATTTAGAACTAGATAGATATCAGCAACATGACTTCCTATACCCACTTATCTTTCGGGAGTATATTTATGCACTTGCTCATGATCATGGTTTAAATAGATCGATTTTGTTGGATAATGTAGGTTATGACACTAAATATAGTTTACTAATTATAAAACGTTTAATTAGTCGAATGTATCAACAGAATCATTTGATAATTTCCGCTAATGATTCTAACCAAAATAAATTTTTTGGGTACAACAAAAATTTGTATTCTCAAATGATGTCGGAGGGATTTGCCGTCATTGTGGAAATTCCGTTTTCCCTACGATTAGTATCTTCCTTAGAGGCGACAGAAATCGTAAAATCTTATAATTTACGATCAATTCATTCAATATTTCCTTTTTTAGAGGACAAATTCCCACATTTAAATTATGTATCAGATGTACTAATACCCTACCCCATTCATCTGGAAATCTTGGTTCAAACCCTTCGCTATTGGGTGAAAGATCCCTCTTCTTTCCATTTATTACGACTCTTTCTTCACGAGTATTATAATTGGAATAGTCTTATTACTCCAAAAAAAATTATTTTTTCAAAAAGTAATCCACGATTATTCTTGCTCCTATATAATTCTCATGTATGTGAATACGAATCCATTTTACTTTTTCTTCGTAATCAATCTTCTCATTTACGATTAACCTCTTCTGGTATCTTTTTTGAGCGAATACATTTCTATGAAAAAAAAAAATATCCTGTAGAAGAAGTCTTCGTTAATGATTTTCCGGCCGCCATCTTATGGTTCTTCAAGGATCCTTTTATGCATTATGTTAGATATCAAGGAAAATCTATTCTGTCTTCGAAGGATACCCCTCTTCTGATGAATAAGTGGAAATATTATCTTGTCAATTTATGGCAATGTCATTCTTATGTGTGGTCTCAACCAGGAAGGATTTATATAAACCAATTATCCAAGCATTCCCTTGATTTTTTGGGTTATTTTTCAAGTATGCGACCAAACCTTTCGGTGGTACGGGGTCAAATGCTAGAAAATTCATTTATAATGGATAATG